ATTAAAAAAAGGATCGATTTGATTCAGGTCATAATCTATATTGGATTTCCTAATTTCTTAATAGAGGGCCAAACAGGAAGCATCGAAGAATTACAGGTGAATATAAAAAAAAAATTGCATTCTGTGAACCGAAGACTCAATATTGCTATTACAAAAGTGGAAAAACCCTATGGGCAACCTAATATTCTTGCGGAATATATAGCTTTACAATTAAAAAATAGAGTTTCATTCCGAAAGGCAATGAAAAAAGCTATTGAATTAGCTGAACAAACAGAAGATACAAAAGGAATTCAAGTGCAAATTGCAGGGCGGATCAACGGAAAAGAAATTGCACGTGTCGAATGGATCAGAGAGGGGAGAGTTCCCTTACAAACAATTCGCGCTAAAATTGATCATTGTTCCTATATAATTCGAACTATTTATGGAGTATTAGGCATCAAAATTTGGATATTTTGGGAGGAGCAATAATAGACTTTTATTTGTCTTTCCTTTCTATTCAGTGATAGAACAAAAAATCACAAACTTGTTCATTCTTTTTCCATTAAATCAAATAAAAATGAGCAATTCCAATTTTATAAAGTTGAATAAAAATTTGATTGACCATTTGTTAGAATTGCTATGCTTAGTGTGTGATTCGTTAATTTTTCTTTAGAGTTAAGAGTTGGGATTAAAAAAAAAGACTGATCCCTACTTAAACTTAAACTGATCCCTACTTAAACTTAACTTGATAAGTATAACATAAGTATAACAATAAGTATAATAAAAAACTAATAACTAACTTATTGCTTCGTAATATCAATATCCCAAGAAACAGTCACTATATGAGATGAGTGGATCAATCATATAGTTGCAGCAACTGCAACTAAAATCTTTTCTATAAAAAATCTTATTTATGGAAATAATCTTATTTATAGGTTGGGTTGTGAAGCAAAAATAAAGAGATGTAGATAAATGAAAGGATGAGAGAAAGAAAGAACAAAAATATCAATGATATATGATTCCAATATGTATGGTCTATGAATTATCTCATAAAAGGCAATGTAATAAAGCATCAAAACTGAATAAATAATAAAAATAAATATAAAATAATAATAAAATAAAGTGATATGAATAATAAAGAGCCTCGAGTTAATAAAAACTAAGTAGATTGACTCGAGAAGAGAAATTTTTTTGGGGAGCTCCATTGCAGAGTTCAGACTTAACCATTAATAGAGAAGCTATAGGAACGATGAAACCTGTGATTGCATAGGATTCTACTGAAAACAAATCCGAATAATTCATTGGGTGGGATGGCGGAACGAACCGAGAAAAAATGAATTTATTTCGAGAAGTCATGGATTGATCTAGAAATAACAAAAAGCAAAGAGTCAATATTCGCCCGCGAAACTTTAGATTACATTACAATATTTTGGCATCATTTGAGAAGAGTCAAAATAAGGATCATTATAAAAAAAAACATTATAAACATTATCTATAATCCATAAATATGCATAATAGAAACATTCTATCTGTATATCCCGTACATACATCTTCCTATATAACAAATTCAATATTGATAAATGTCTTATTGGATTATTTTTTCCATGTGTATCTGTAATATGTCATATTAGTGAATCTTTTCATTCGCGAGGAGCTGGATGAAAGGAAACTTTCGTGTCCAGTTCTGCAGTAGAGATCGAATTAAGAAATGACCATCAACTATAACCCCAAAAAAACCAGATTTCGTAAACAACATAGAGGAAGAATGAAGGGAATATCTTGTCGTGGCAATCATATTTGTTTCGGCAGATACGCTCTTAAAGCACTCGAACCCACTTGGATCACAGCTAGACAAATAGAAGCGGGGCGAAGAGCAATGACACGATATATGCGTCGTGGTGGAAAAATATGGGTACGCATATTTCCCGACAAACCTGTTACAGTAAGACCCGCAGAAACACGTATGGGTTCGGGGAAGGGATCCCCCGAATATTGGGTATCCGTTGTTAAACCAGGTCGAATACTTTATGAAATGGTTGGAGTATCTGAAACTGTAGCCAGAACAGCTATTTCACTAGCTGCGTCCAAAATGCCTATACGAACTAAATTTGTCAGGATGGAGATGTAGAACTAAATGATATATTGAGGATGAAAAAACAACTGCAAGTTTATTTATTTCTGGACAAAAAATATTTCTTTTTTTCTTTCCTTCATCCTTTCCATTAAAATAACAGATTCCAATAAAATGATATGATTCAACCTCAAACCCTTTTGAATGTAGCGGATAACAGTGGAGCCCGAGAATTGATGTGTATTCGAATCATAGGAGTTGGTAATTATAGATATGCTCATATTGGTGACGTTATTGTTGCTGTAATTAAAGAAGCAGTGCCAAATATGCCACTAGAAAGATCAGAAGTAATTAGAGCTGTAATTGTACGTACTTGTAAAGAACTCAAACGTGACAACGGTATCATAATACGATATGATGACAATGCTGCGGTTGTCATTGATCAAGAAGGAAATCCAAAAGGAACTCGGGTTTTTGGTGCGATCGCTCGGGAACTGAGACAGTTGAATTTTACTAAAATAGTTTCATTAGCTCCCGAGGTATTATAAATAATACTAAATGAGACTATGATATATCAGGACATCTAAAATAGATCAAATTTAGTGGAGTAGTAGATGGTGTCTCACGCATATACTTTTTTTATAATATTAAAAATTAAACAAAATAAACAAAAAAATGAAAGAAAATAAAACAAACAAAAAAGATAACATGTTAATTATATCAAAATTAGAAGGCACCAATAATTATAGTTCGCCATGGGTAGGGACACTATTTCCAATATAATAACTTCTATAAGAAATGCTGACATGGATAAAAAAGGAACGATTCGAATAGCATCTACTAATATTACCGAAAATATTGTGAAAATACTTCTACAAGAAGGTTTTATTGAAAACGTTCGGAAACATCAAGAAGGTAACAAAAATTTCTTGGTTTTAACTCTGCGACATAAAAAGACTAGGAAAAGAATACATAAAACTATTTTAAAGCGTATCAGCCGACCTGGTTTACGAATTTATTCCAACTACCAACAAATTCCTAAGATTTTAGGTGGAATAGGAATTGTAATTCTTTCCACTTCTCGAGGTATAATGACGGATCGAGAAGCTCGACGAGAAAAAATTGGAGGCGAACTTTTGTTATATATATGGTGATCCTACTCCTCCGGTATCCTAATTTTATCTCTAACTTCCTATTTTATAGAGAAGAAAAGTGAATTATATAACTTTTCCTCCATTAGTTGATATTTCAAGGAGCTTACCTGGAATGAAAGAACAAAAATTGATTCATGAAGGTTTAATTACTGAATCACTTCCCAACGGTATGTTCCGGGTCCGCTTAGATAATGAAGATGTAATTCTAGGTTATATTTCGGGAAGGATCCGCCGTAGTTTTATACGGATACTACCGGGGGATAGAGTCAAAATTGAAGTAAGTCGTTATGATTCAACCAGGGGACGTATAATTTTTAGACTTCAAAACAAAGATTCGAACGATTAGATAATTTTTTAACTTTCATTTTCACAACGATACAATTAAAAAAATGCAAGAGACTTATTTTCTTCCAAGGAATAGATTCAACATTAAGGTAAGGAATAATAAATATGAAAATACGGGCTTCCGTTCGTAAAATTTGTGAAAAATGCCGACTGATCCGTCGGCGCGGACGAATTATAGTGATTTGTTCCAATCCGAGACATAAACAGAGACAAGGATAACCCTTTCAAAAAAAAAACTTTTTAAAATAAAGGAAGAACAAAAGGGGGATTTCTTTTAACATGAAATGGATATTTCCGTATCTTTTCTTTCTGTATATTTCTGACTCATAGTTATGAGATGATAAAATATGACAAAAGCTATACCAAGAATTGGTTCACGTAGGAATAGGCGTATTGGTTCACGTAAGAATGGACGTAGAATACCAAAAGGAATTATTCATGTTCAAGCAAGTTTGAACAATACTATTGTAACTATTACAGATGTACGAGGTCGAGTGGTTTCTTGGGCCTCCGCTGGTACTTCTGGATTCAAAGGCCCAAGAAGAGGGACACCCTACGCTGCTCAAGCAGCAGCAGTAAATGCTATTCGTACTGTAGTTGATCAGGGTATGCAACGAGCAGGAGTTATGATAAAGGGTCCTGGACTTGGAAGAGACGCAGCATTACGAGCCATTTGTAGAAGTGGTATACGACTAAGTTTCGTACGTGATGTAACACCTATGCCACATAATGGATGTCGACCTCCTAAAAAAAGACGTGTGTAGAAATAATAAAAAAGGATTTCAAGAGAAATAAATGATTCAATGATCTGATCTAATAATAGTATTATTATAGTATGGTTCGAGAGGAAGTAGTAGGATCCACCCGAACACTGCAGTGGAGGTGTGTTGAATCAAGAATAGATAGTAATCGTCTTTATTATGGTCGTTTCATTCTGTGCCCACTTATGAAAGGTCAAGCCGATACCATGGGTATTGCCATGCGAAGGGCTTTACTTGGAGAAGTAGAAGGAACATGTATCACATGTGCAAAATCTGAGAAGGTGCCACATGAATATTCTACGATAGTAGGTATTGAAGAATCGGTACATGAAATTTTACTAAATTTGAAAGAAATTGTATTGAGAAGTAATATACATGGAGTTCGAGACGCATCCATTTGCGTCAAGGGCCCTAAATATGTAACCGCTCAAGATATCATCTCACCACCTTCCGTGGAAATAGTTGACACAACACAACATATAGCTAATCTGACGGAACCAATTGATTTATGTATTGGATTACAAATAAGGAGAGATCGCGGATATTGTACAAAACCAACAATTAACTCTCAAGATGGAAGTTATCCTATAGATGCTGTATCTATGCCTGTTCGAAATGCGAATCATAGTATTCATTCTTATGGGAATGGGAAGGAAAAAGAAGAGATACTCTTTCTAGAAATATGGACAA